ATGTATCTAGGGAACAGTCGCTTCAAAGTGAATTCTCCCTAGATACATCTATTCAATTAAATTATGAATCTATGCTGATTCCGAATATATATATGAATTGTCCTAAATATTCAAAACCCTTTTTTTGGCCTTTTTCTAAAAAAAAAACATGAAAAAAATCCAATGGATTTAAAACTTATTTTTCGGTAAATCAATTACGAAATTTTTTTCTAGAATCTCTAAAATTTGTTTGACATCTTCTATGCGAAAATGCTCCATTTTCATAAGATCTTCTTGGCTGTTATTCAAAAGGTCCAACAATGTATATATATTGGACCTTTTGAGACAATTATAGATCCTGGGAGGCAATTCTGATTGGTCAATAAAAATCGATTTCAACGCCATTTTTTTTTTATTTTTTGTTAGTTTAGCCAATTTATCATAAAAGGTAAAAGGGGGTAAAGGAAACATGTGTTGATTGTCCTCTAAATTTAGATTTTCTTCCTTGGTATGTAAAAAGGGAATCAATAAATCAATCAAATTCCGGGAGGCTTCGTGAAGTGCTTCTTTAGGAGTTAAACTTCCATTTGTCCATATTTCGAGAAATAGTATTTCTTTGTTACCATTTTCATAAGAATGAATACTATGATTCGCATTTCGAACAGGCATGAATACAGGATCTATAGGATAACTTCCATCTTGAAAGGTATTTGGCGCTTTTATAAGATATCCGCGATTCTTCTCTATTTGTAATCCAATAACCAACTCAATGGGTTCTGTCAAGCTAGCTATATGCTGTGTATTATCGACGATTTCTACATAAGGCGGTAAGATGATATCTTGAGCAGTTACATATCCAGGGCCTCTGACACAAATAGACGCCTCACAAGTTCCATAGAGATTACTTCTCAATACGATTTCTTTCAAATTCATTAAAATTTCATGTACTGATTCTTGAATACCCGTTATCGTAGAATATTCGTGTGATATTTTCTCAGATTTTGCGCGTGTGATACATGTTCCTTCGATTTCTCCAAGCAAAGCCCTTCGCATCGCAATGCCTATTGTGTCTGCTTGACCTTTCATAAGCGGAGACAGAATAAAGCGCCCATAAAAAAGACGCTTACTGTCTGCTGCTGATTCAACACACTTCCACTGTAGTGTCCGAGTAGATACTGTTATTTTCTCTCGAACCATAATAATATTATTTGATCAGATCATTGAATCATTTATTTCTCTTGTTTCTCTTACTATTCAAATATCTTCCTTTTTTATTTCTACACACGTCTTTTTTTCGGGGGTCTACAGCCATTATGTGGCATAGGGGTTACATCCCGTACGAAAGTTAATAGTATACCACTTCTGCGAATAGCTCGTAATGCTGCGTCTCTTCCGAGACCTGGACCTTTAATCATGACTTCTGCTCGTTGCATACCTTGATCTACTACTGCACGAATAGCATTTGCCGCTGCGGTTTGAGCAGCAAACGGTGTCCCTCTTCTTGTACCTCCGAAGCCACAAGTACCGGCAGAGGACCAAGAAACCACCCGCCCGCGTACATCTGTAACAGTCACAATGGTATTATTGAAACTTGCTTGAATATGAATAACCCCCTTTGGTATTTTACGTGTACTCTTACGTGAACCAATACGTCCACGTGAACCCCTTTTCGGTATAGCTTTTGCCATATTTTATGATCTCATAAATTTGAGTCAGAGATATATGGATATATCCATTTCATGTCAAAACAGATTCCCTATTTGTATATCAGGTCTTTAACGAGTTTGATTATCCTTGTCTTTGTTTATGTCTTGGGTTGGAACAAATTACTATAATTCGTCCCCGACGACGGATTAGTCGACATTTTTCACAAATTTTACGAACGGAAGCTCTTATTTTCATATTTGCCACTCCTTACTTTAATTTTGAATCCACTTTTTGGAAGAAAATAAGTTTCTTGAAATTTTCGATTTCGAATCGTATTCCTACGAAAGAAATGGTGAAGTTAAAAAACACCTAATCTTTCGAATCTTTGTTGCGGAGTCGATAAATTATACGACCTCTGGTTGAATCATAACGACTTACTTCAATTTTTACTCTATCTCCTGGCAGTATCCGTATAAAACTACGTCGGATCTTTCCTGAAACATAACCTAGAATCATATCTTCATTATCTAAACGAACCCGGAACATACCGTTGGGAAGCGATTCAGTAATTAAACCTTCATGAATCCATTTTTGTTCTTTCATTCCAGGTAAAACCCCCTTGAAGTATCAACTAGTGGAGGAAGAACCCTATTAGAGAACCCACCCCTTCTCTTTTCTTTTTCACAAAAAAGAAGTTTCATATCGGATATTAGAAAGATTACCATATATAACACAAAATTTCTCCGCCTATTCTTTCTAGTCGAGCCTCTCGGTCTGTCATTATACCTCGAGAAGTAGAAAGAATTACAACCCCCATCCCACCTAAAATTCTAGGAATTCTTTGATAGTTAGAATAGATTCGTAGACCCGGCCGACTTATCCGTTTTAAATTTAAAAGATTTCTATAAGTCCTTTTCCTATTCCTTCTATGTCGTAGGGTTAAAACCAAAAAATATTTGTTGTTCTCTCGATGTTTTCTCACATTTTCGAGAAAACCCTCTCGTAAAAGTATTTTAACAATACTTTGGCTGATATTAGTAGATGCTACTCGAACCACGCTTTTTCTATACATATCGGCATTTCGTATAGAAGTTATTATGTCAGCAATAGTATCACTACTCATGATTAATTAAAATTATTGGTGCCTCCAAATTTCGATATAATCAACATGTTTTTCTTTTTTTTTTTTTTTACGTGTTTGTTTATAAATATTAATTTTGAAAGGTATATACGTGAGAGAAAATCTACTAAATGAATCTTAATCTATTTCTTTTAAATACCCTACTATAACCATATCGTGGTCTTATTTTATAATACCTCGGGAGCTAATGAAACTATTTTAGTAAAATTGAACTGTCTCAATTCTCGGGCAATCGCACCAAAAACTCGAGTTCCTTTTGGATTTCCTTCTTGATCAATCACAACTGCAGCATTGTCATCATATCGTATTATCATACCGTTGTCACGTTTAAGTTCTTTACAAGTACGGACAATTACAGCTCTGACCACTTCTGATCTTTCTAGAGGCATGTTTGGAACTGCGTCTTTGATCACAGCAACAATAACGTCACCAATATGAGCATATCGACGATTGCTAGCTCCTATGATTCGAATACACATCAATTCTCGAGCCCCGCTGTTATCTGCTACATTCAAATGGGTTTGAGGTTGAATCATATCATTTTTTTATCTGTTTTTTACAATACAAAGGTCGAAGAAAAAAAGAAATATTATTTGTCCAAAAAAAGAAACCTGCACCCACTATTTTTAAGTTTTTAAGTAAGGCCTATTTCTTTTTTATCCCAAAATGATAAATTGAGCTCGTATAGGCATTTTGGACGCTGCTATTGAAATAGCCCTTCTGGCTATAGTTTCTGTTACTCCACCCATTTCATAAAGGATTCGACCTGGTTTAACAACCGCTACCCAATATTCGGGAGAGCCTTTACCTGAACCCATACGTGTTTCTGCGGGTCTTACTGTAACCGGTTTATCTGGAAATATACGAACCCATATTTTTCCACCGCGACGTGCATTTCGTGTCATTGCTCGTCGACCTGCTTCTATTTGTCTAGATGTGATCCAAGCGGGTTCAAGTGCCTGAAGAGCGTATTTACCAAAACAAATAGTATTACCTCGATAAGATATTCCCTTCATTCTTCCTCTATGTTGTTTACGGAATCTGGTTCTTTTGGGGTTATAGTTGATGGTTTGTTTTGAATTCCATCTCTACTACAGAACCGGACGTGAGAGTTTCTTCTCATCCAGCTCCTCGCGAATAAAATAAATTCAAATTAAAGATTTTGAGTTCAATTTGAATTCTATTCAGATATAATATTATGCATAGATGTATTTATATTTAATTTTAATAACTGAATCATGGATTTCATTTAATCTAGATCAAATCTTATTAATTTGTATATCTTGATTTGTCTATTTTGTTTGTATAGATATATATAATAATAATAATGAAATTAAATATATATATTAATAACTATTAATAACTATAACTAAACTATTTTTTCTTCTATTTATCGATATTAGAATCTTAAAAGGAATCTTTTTTTTGTTTTACTCTTTATCGTATTGGATTGACCCAAATTTAGCAATCCAAGAAAATAAAGTTTTCGCGGGCGAATATTTACTCTTTACATTTCTATTTCAGTTCTATCATTCGTTCATAACTTTTCCGAATAGATGAATTGGTCTCTGGTCGGTTCCGCCATCCCGATCAATGAATCATTCAAATTCATTTTCATAGAATCTTTTGAATTCACAGGTTCCGTCGTTCCCATCGCTTCTTATTTAATGGTTAGGTCTGAATTCTACAATGGAGCTATTAGTTCTTGAGTCAATATTCTTAGTCTTTATTGGCTCGAAGCTCTTTATTTTTTGTTCGATGAGCAGATCCATTTAATGATGAATCCGTATTGATGCTTTATTACACAGATTTTTTATGAGATGACTCATAGACCTTACATATTGGAATTATATATCATCAATATTTTCTTTCTTCCTCTCATCCTTCCATTTATCCATACCCTTTCTTTTTTTTATTATTAACAATTTAGAAGCAGATTTTTTAATAAATTAAAAAAGATTTCAGTTGCTACAACAATATGAACAATATATCATATCTTGACTGGTTCTTTGGATCCAGATAATACGAAGTGATGAGTTGGTTATTACTTCTATAGTTATTTGTTTATACTATGGGGCTGGTTTTTATACTAACCCTCAAAAAACCAACGAGTCACACACTAAGCATAGCAATTTTATCAAAAGATTCATTTAATTTTTATTAAACCCTATAGAATTATAATTTAGAATTGTTCATTTTTTTTTATTGAACAGAAAAGAAGAAACGAATTTCT